GTGTCGAATGGATCAGAGAAGGTAGGGTACCTCTACAAACCATTAGGGCTAAAATTGATTACTGTTCCTATACAGTTCGAACTATCTATGGGGCTTTAGGTATCAAAATTTGGATATTTGTAGACGAGTAATAATAAAACCTTTACTTAAACTTATCTTTAGGTCTATCAGTTAATAGAACAAAAAAATTCTTTCATTCTTTTTTGTCTGTTAAATCAAAACAAAAACAAATAATTCTATAAATAATTCTATAAGGTTGAATAAAGATTCCATTAATTATTTGATTCGATATAATTATAATTGCTATGCTTAGTGTGTGACTCGTTAATTTTTTTAGGGTTCGATTCAAAAAAAAAAGACTAGCCCATAGTATGAACTAATAACCAACTCATCGTTTCGCATTATCTGGATATAAAGAAACAGTCGAGATATGATATATTGGTCATATCATTGTAGCAACTGAAATCTTTTTTAGATAAAAAAAAGAAAAACCAATTTTATTCTGAGTTGCGAAAGAATAAAAGGAAAGTATATAGATAAATGGAAGGGTGAGAGAAAGAGAGAAAAAAAAAAAAAGAAAAAATCTATGATATAGAATTCCAATATGTAAGGTCGATGATTCATCTCATAAAGGGAAATGTAATAAAGCATTAATACTAATTGATCCCTAATTAAACAAAATAAAATCGTTCTTATAGACTTATAAGATCTTATAGACTTATAGAATAGAACAAAAAAATCAAGAGCCCCGAGTCAATAAAGACTGAGAGTATTGACTCAAGAACAAATTTCATTTAGGGGCTCCGTTGTAGAATCCAGACCTAACCATTAATCGCGAAGCGATGGGAACGACAGAACCCCTGATTGCATAAGATTCTATTGAAAACGAATCCTAATGGTTCATTGGGTAGGATGGCGGAATGAACTAGGAACTCATTTATTCTGAAAAATCGTGTCATGAATTAATCATAAAATAAAAGTAATGCCATGCACTAATCCGATAAACTGAATATTAAATAAAGTAAATATTCGCCCGCGAAAATCTTTCTTTTTTGGATTTCAAAATTGTAGTCGATCCAATATCTAATATTATAATATAAAAGCAAAACAAACTACAGATTCGTTATAACCTTATAATAAAAATAAAACAAAATCTTATTTTTTATATTTTATTTTTTATAATTATCAATCGAATGTATGTTTAGTTATATCTAAAAAAAAAAGATATATCAATTTCTAATAAATTATCAAAGACTCTCATGATTCAATATATTATTTAATTTATTAAATACATGTATATTATTTTATAATCGTTAATCGTTTCGTTCGTGAGGAGCTGGATGAGAAGAAAATCTCATGTCCAGTTCTGTAGTAGAGATGGAAGTAATAAATAACCATCAACTATAACCCCAAAAGAACCCGATTCCGTAAACACCATAGAGGAAGAATGAAAGGAATATCTTATCGAGGTAATCGTATTTGCTTCGGTAGATATGCCCTTCAAGCGCTTGAACCTGCTTGGATCACATCTAGACAAATAGAAGCAGGGCGACGAGCAATGACACGAAACGCACGCCGCGGCGGAAAAATATGGGTACGTATATTTCCAGACAAACCAGTTACAGTAAGACCTACAGAAACACGTATGGGTTCAGGAAAAGGATCTCCCGAATATTGGGTAGCTGTCGTTAAACCAGGTAGAATACTTTATGAAATGAGCGGAGTACCAGAAAATATAGCCAGAAAGGCTATTTCAATAGCGGCATCCAAAATGCCTATACGAACTCAATTCATTATTTCAGGATAGGAATGTAGAACCAAAAGAAAGAGGTTTTTCGGATGAAAAAAACCAATTGCAGGTTTCTTTATTTTGTTTTGAATAAACAATATTTCTTTTTTTTTACTGAGCCCTTTGCTTTGCCCTTGCATTGAAAAAACAGATAAAAAACGATATGATTCAACCTCAAACCCATTTGAATGTAGCGGATAACAGCGGAGCCAGAAAATTGATGTGTATTCGAATCATAGGAGCTAGTAATCGACGATATGCTAAGATCGGTGACGTTGTTGTTGCTGTAATCAAGGAAGCAATACCAAATACACCGCTAGAAAGATCAGAAGTGATCAGAGCCGTAATTGTACGTACTTGTAAAGAACTAAAACGCGACAATGGTATAATAATACGATATGATGACAATGCTGCGGTTGTTATTGATCAAGAAGGAAATCCAAAAGGAACTCGAATTTTTGGCGCAATCGCCCGGGAATTAAGACAATTAAATTTCACTAAAATAGTTTCGTTAGCACCCGAAGTATTATAAGATGAGACCATAATAGAGCTTATAGTATTTGAATGAAATTGATTAATTTAGTAGATTGTTTGTGGTTCACGTATATGCCTTTAATATTTCATAAATATTTAATAATTCAGAAAAAAAAAAAAGAGCATGTTGATTATATCAATTAGATCAAAATTCGAGGACAACAAAAATCTTAGTTTCTTATGAGTAAAGACACTATTGCTAACATACTAACTTCTATACGAAATGCTGACATGAATAAAAAAAGAACAGTTCGAATACCATATACTAACATCACTGAAAACATTCTTAAAATCCTTTTACGAGAAGGTTTTATTGAAAACATGAGGAAACATCAGGAAAGCAACAATCTTTTTTTGGTTTTAACCCTACGACATAGAAGGAAAAGGAATAGGAAAGGACCAGATAAAACTGTTTTAAATTTAAAACAGATCAGTCGACCCGGTCTACGAATCTATTATAATTATCAACGAATCCCAAGAATTTTAGGAGGGATGGGGATTGTAATTCTTTCTACTTCTCGAGGTATAATGACAGACAAAGAAGCTCGACTAGAAAGAATCGGTGGAGAAATCTTGTGCTATATATGGTAATCTTTTATGATATACGAATTATATTATAGAACTTTTGTATGTGTGAAAAAAGGGTAGGTTTCTAATATTATGCCTCACACATTAGTTGATACCTCAAGTGAAAGAACAAAAAAAGACTCATTAAGGTTTAATTTCTGAATCACTTCCCAATGGTATTAGTGATTAGGTGATTTTATAAATTTCAACATTCATTTCATGGAGATACAATTCAAAATTCAAAATTTCAAGAAACTTATTTTCTTCCAATAAAGAGATTCAGAATTAAGTTAAGGAATGACAAATATGAAAATAAGAGCCTCCGTCCGTAAAATTTGTGAAAAATGTCGACTGATCCGTAGGCGAGGACGAATTATAGTAATTTGTTCCAACCCAAAACATAAACAAAGACAAGGATAGAGAATTTTTAGAAAAAAAGGGGGGAAGGGAACTCCATAAATCTAAAGGACCCAATGTTCAAATAAATAAAAATAAATAAAAGCTATGTTTTGATGTCAAATGGATATATCCATATATCTCTGGCTTAGATTTATGAGATGGCAAAACCTATACCAAGAATTGGTTCACGTAAGAATAGACATATGAGTTCACGTAAAAATGCCCGTAGAATACCAAAGGGAGTTATTCATGTTCAAGCAAGTTTCAACAATACTATTGTGACTGTTACAGATGTACGGGGGCGGGTAATTTCTTGGTCCTCCGCCGGTACTTGTGGATTCAAGGGTGCAAGAAGAGGGACACCTTTTGCCGCTCAAACCGTAGCAGGAAATGCTATTCGGGCAGTAATGGATCAAGGTATGCAACGAGCCGAAGTCATGATAAAGGGCCCCGGTCTCGGAAGAGATGCGGCATTAAGGGCTATTCGTAGAAGTGGTATACTATTAAGTTTCATACGAGACGTAACCCCTATGCCACATAATGGATGCAGGCCCCCTAAAAAAAGACGTGTGTAAAACTAAACATTGAAAATATTTCAAGAGAAATAAATAATTCAATGATTTGATCAAATAATATTACTATGGTTCAAGAGAAAGTAACAGTATCTACTCGGCCACTACAGTGGAAATGTGTTGAATCAAGAGCAGACAGTAAACGTCTTTATTATGGACGCTTTATTCTGGCTCCACTTATGAGAGGACAAGCCGATACAATAGGCATTGCGATGAGAAGAGCTTTGCTTGGAGAAATAGAAGGAACATGTATCACACGCGTAAAATTCGAGAAACTACCACATGAATATTCTACCATAATCGGTATTCAAGAATCCGTACATGAAATTTTAATGAATTTGAAAGAAATTGTATTGAGAAGTAATCTATATGGAACTCGTGATGCGTCTATTTGTGTCAAGGGTCCCCGATATGTAACTGCTCAAGATATCATCTTACCACCTTCCGTGGAAATCGTTGATAATACACAGCATATAGCTAATCTAACAGAACCAATAACTTTGTGTATTGAATTACAAATCAAGAGGGATCGCGGATATCGTATAAAAACGCCAAATAACTTTCAAAATGGAAGTTATCCTATAGATGCTGTATTCATGCCTGTTCGAAATGCAAATCATAGTATTCATTCTTATGTGAATGGAAATGAAAACCAAGAAATACTTTTTCTCGAAATATGGACAAATGGAAGTTTAACTCCTAAAGAAGCACTTCATGAGGCCTCCCGAAATTTGATTGATTTATTTATTCCCTTTTTCCATGCAGAAGAACATTTAGAAAACAATCAACACAAAGGTACTTTACCCCTTTTTAATTTTCATGGTAGATTAGCTAAACCAAGGAAAACGAAAAAAGAAAAAGCATTGAAATATATTTATATTGACCAATCAGAATTGACCCCCAGGGTCTATAATTGTCTGAAAAGGTCTAATATCAATACATTTTTAGACCTTTTGAATAACAGTCAAGAAGAACTTATGAAAATTAAAGATTTTACGATAGAAGATGTAAAACATATATTGGACGTTCTAGAAATATAAAAGCATTTTGCATAAGATTTAATAATAAGTTTTGAATCGTTAACACAATCCATAATACTCGGAATATATCCAAAATTTAATTGACTAAACGTATCTAGG